AGCATTATAGCCTTACGGATAAGTGGGGTTTATGAGTATTATATTAGTATTAGCTAGGGTAATTGGTATCTTGTATAGAGTAATTTTTGTTGATTGGTATACTATTTAAGTGATTGTCTACATATTTAGTTTTAAATGAGTAATAGCGTAGTAGGTTCTTGTTTTTGGGGTTTGGCGAGAATAGATAATACTGAAGCTGTGAAATTTTAAAATGGGGGGTAAGGGGGGTTTGCGTAAAGAATATTTAGGATAACGTACACGTACACGTACACGTACACGTACACGTACACGTACACGTACACGTACACGTACACGTACACGTACACGTACACGTACACGTACACGTACACGTACACGTACACGTACACGTACACGTACACGTACGTAGGCACATGCCTGCGTACATATGCGTATACATACATATAAGCGTCATAAAATTGATTATGTCCTTCGAGCATGAATTAATTAGTCTACATGGATTATTATTTATGTACAAGTAGTGAATGATGTCTTGTGGGCATGGATTTCTAGTCTAGGTGATAATTATGCGGGTGGAGGAGGTACACGTTATGTTCAGCTACAATCAATGGACCGGGCGCAGGCCGGCGTAGGCCATGTTGAGTCCAAGCATCCCCGAAAATTAAAAAATACCAGAGGCCTGACAGATCAGTTATGCCAGTGTCACGGGTTAATTGGTAACTAATCCATCGAGATGTCTTATTTAAGGGGAACGAATGGGCGGGTATATTGGTATGGCCCTGAAGTAAGAACCAGATGCCAGGTATAGTTTCAGGTTAGTCACCCCCACGTTTTATGGGCCCGGAGCGAGAAGAGGGGCATTGGTGGGCGGGTTGCTGGTTTCACGGAGGATGGTAGATTAAGCTACAACCGATGGATGGGGATAGTCATGGTGGCGAGGACTTTTCGGGACTTAATGCGCTAATGTACGATCAATGTATGTATGTTTTATGTACGTTGTTAGGGAGACATGTGTCTAGGATATTCGTATGGTTGAGGTGTTAATGTGAGTTTCCATTCTATGTTTTATGTACGTATATAGGTTTATGTACTTGCTTGATATCCATGTGGACAAGAATTGTATGTACGATATACATATGTATGTATTATGTACTGTTATATTAGTATGTATAGGTGAATTATTAATGGGGTTAAGCACATAATGCACGAAGTACATAGCTGTTGGGTTATTTTTGGGAAAATAGGTGTATGTATTTGTTCAGGGAATAGTTTAATTAGAATTTCAGCTTTGGGTGTTGAAGGTGAAGCTTATAGTTTCTTCCTTGAGGTTACCCTAGGGAGAGGGATCTCCATTTTTGGTTTACAAGACCAAAGTATTAGATATACTACAGGGGCTCTTCATTTAAGTATCTTATTTTCGATAAGGCTTACAGTTGGTATAATAATAAGGATTAGAGAAAAGTATAGAATGGAGGCTGCTTGTCCGATGGTTACGAAGGGATGTTCAACGGGTTGGCCGCCGATTCATGTAAGGGTAAATAGGTCTGCTGTTAGAATTCAGAATGTAATCTGGCTAAGTGGTCGGAATATTATGCTACGTTGTTTGGCGGTTTGTAGAATTGGGATGATTGCGAGGATTAGAATTGATATGATTAGGGCTAAAACCCCTCCTAGTTTATTGGGAATGGATCGTAGAATAGCATAGGCGAAAAGGAAATATCATTCTGGTTTGATATGGGGAGGGGTACTAAGTGGATTAGCTGGTATATAGTTGTCGGGGTCGCCTAGCAGGTCAGGGGAGAAAAGTACTAAGATTGTAAGAGTTAATAGAAGAAATATTAATCCTAGTAAGTCTTTAATTGTATAATAAGGGTGGAAGGGAATTTTATCTGATTCTGATGAGGTGCCTAATGGGTTGTTGGATCCAGTTTCGTGGAGAAAGAGGAGGTGAACTAATACTAGGGCTGAGATGATAAATGGTAAAATGAAGTGAAATGCGAAGAATCGGGTAAGCGTGGCCTTATCAACAGAGAAGCCACCTCAGATTCATTCTACTAGATCGGTACCGATATAGGGAATTGCTGATAATAGATTAGTAATTACTGTTGCGCCTCAGAACGATATTTGTCCTCATGGAAGAACATACCCTATAAAAGCAGTTGCTATTACTGTGAATAGTAAGATAATACCAATATTTCAGGTTTCAGATAGTGTAAAAGATCCATAGTACATACCTCGTCCTACGTGAAGGAAGAGGCATAGGAAAAATATGGATGCTCCGTTGGCGTGTAAGTAGCGAATGATTCAGCCTTGGTTTACGTCTCGGCAGATGTGTGTTACGGAGGAGAATGCAGTTGCTGTATCTGCTGTATAGTGCATTGCTAGGAATAGGCCTGTGATAATTTGAATGGTTAGGCAGGCTCCTAAGAGGGAACCAAAATTTCATCAAGAAGAGATATTGGATGGTGCTGGAAGATCAATAAATGAGGTATTTATAATTTTTATTAAAGGATGGGTTTTTCGGATGTTGGTCATTAGAAGTTTTTATAGTTGAAATACAACGATGATTTTTCATGTCATTAGTCATGGTTAAAGTCCATGTAAAAACTATGGCATATGCTATTTTTTTATTAAGTATTATTTTTGTTTTAGGTTTTATAAGTTTTTCCTCAAAACCTTCACCTATCTATGGGGGTGTTGGACTTATTGTTAGTGGGGCAGTGGGTTGTAGTATTGTTATAGGTTTTGGAGTTTCTTTTATAGGATTAATAGTATTTTTGATTTATTTGGGTGGAATGCTTGTGGTATTTGGTTATACTACAGCTATGGCTACTGAAGAATATCCTGAGACTTGGGGATCTAGTATTGTTATTTGAGGGGCTTTATTATCGGGGATTTTAATAGAGTCATTATTAATGGTTTGGTTATTGGAGCATGATGGGATGGAGATGGTAGTTGGTCTTAATAGTCTAGAGGATTGGGTTATGTTTATAGATAAGGGGTTTAATGTTGTTCGTGAGGATTCTTTGGGTGTATCAGCGCTTTATAATTATGGTAGTTGATTAATGGTGGCTGCGGGTTGAGCTTTGTTTGTTAGTGTATTAATTGTGATTGAGATTATTCGGGGAAAGTAGTTAGGAAATAAGTAATGATATTATAAGTGCAGAGGCAATAAATGATATAAAATATAATTTAATTAGGCCTTTTTGGTTTGAAATTGTGGTGGATAGTATTATTTGTGTTTTAAATACAATTTTTGGTATGGTTTTTTCTAGTCAAATAAGATCTAATAGGGATGAGGCTGTGCTTTGGCTAATATATAGGTTTAATAATGGAATTGGGCGATGTATAATTGTTGGGAAAAATCCTAGTATGTTTGAGAATTTAAATGTGTTTGAGGATATATTTAGTTTGAGATTATTTGTTATAATATTTAGCTCTATTGCTAGTATAAAACCTAAAAGGGTTACTATTATGGCCATTAGTTTTAAATGTATAGGTATTGTCATTTGAGGGATGTTTGTGGGTAAGATGTTAAAAAATAGGAAAAATCCAGCGAAAATACTACCGATTATTAAGCGTTTAATAGGGTTAATTAGTAGGGGGTTATTTTCGTTAATAATTGATATGGGAGTAAATCGTGGTTGTCCTAGTAGTGCGTAGAAGATAATTCGGGTACTGTAAACGGCTGTTAGGGATGTAGCAATGAGTGTAATAATAAGGGCTCAGGCGTTGGTATTAGAAGTATTTGCTGCTTCAATAATTAAGTCTTTTGAGTAAAAACCTGTGAGAAAGGGTATGCCTGTAAGGGCTAGGCTTCCGATAATAAGAGAAGATGAAGTAAATGGTATGGCTTTGAGTAGTCCTCCTATTTTTCGAATGTCTTGTTCATCATTTAGGTTATGGATAATAGAGCCAGAGCACATAAATAGTATTGCTTTGAAAAAAGCATGATTACAAATATGTAAGAAAGCTAGGTACGGTTGGTTGATTCCTATGGTAACTATTATTAACCCTAATTGACTTGAGGTGGAAAAGGCTACAATTTTTTTAATGTCGTTTTGTGTTAGGGCACAGATTGCTGTAAATAGTGTTGTAATAGCACCTAAACATAGTATTAGTGTTTGAATACTATTATTATTTTCTATTAAAGGATGAAATCGAATTAGGAGGAAGATGCCTGCAACTACTATAGTGCTGGAGTGGAGTAAGGCTGAAACGGGGGTTGGTCCTTCTATTGCTGAAGGAAGTCAAGGATGTAAGCCAAATTGGGCTGATTTTCCTGTGGCTGCAATAAGTAAACCGATTAGTGGTAATATACTTAGGTTATTATCTAGTATAAATAATTGTTGAAATTCTCATGTGTTGGAGTACATAAGAAACCATGCTATAGTTAGAATAAAACCAATATCTCCAATACGATTGTATAGAATTGCTTGAAGAGCTGCTGTATTAGCGTCTGTTCGTCCATATCATCATCCAATTAATAAAAAGGATATAATTCCTACACCTTCTCATCCAATAAATAATTGAAATAAGTTATTAGCGGTTACTAAGATAAGTATAGTGATAAGGAATATAAGTAAATACTTGAAGAATCGGTTAATGTCGGGATCAGCGTGTATATATCATATTGAGAATTCTATAATTGATCAAGTAACAAATAATGCCACTGGAATAAATAATATTGAGAAATAGTCTAATTTGAAGCTGAGTGTTAATTTCAGGGTTTGAATAATTATTCAATGTCAGTTAGAAATAATTGCTTCTTGTCCTGAGAAAATAAATAATGTTGTAGGGATAGTACTAGTAATGAATGCACATGCGATCGATAGCTTTACGTATAATGTGAAGGGTATATTTTTGTGAATATTTAGTGTGTTAATTATTAATGGTAAAGAGAGAACAATTAATGTAATTAATATAAATGAAGTGAATAAGTTTATTACTTTTACTTGGAGTTGCACCAATTTTTTGGCTCCTAAGACCAACGGATAACTCCTATCCTTTAAAAGTCAAGAGAGCCATATTTTTATATATGGAAAAATAGAATTAGCAGTTCTATTATTGCACTCTCTTTTGGTAAATAGAAGGATTTGAGTCTTCATTACTAGATTCACAATCTAGGGTTTTGTTTAAACTATATTTACAATATGTTAGTCCTATAATAATTTTGGGGTTAAAGGTTAGTATGATGAGGGGTAATATATGTAAAGATATTAAGGTATTTTCTCGTGTATATGAGGGTTTAATATTATGGATGTGATATGTAAATTTACCTCGTTGTGTTATGATAAGTATATAGAGAGAATAAAGGGCAGTGATAAGTATATTAAAGCCTGTAATAATAATTGTAAAATTTGATCATGAAAAAGAGGCTATAATTACGAACAGTTCTCCGATCAGATTAATGAACGGGGGTAGGGCGAGGTTAGTTAGGCTAGCTAGTAATCATCAGGTGGCTATTAGAGGTAGGAAAGCCTGAAGTCCCCGTGCTAATAGTATTGTTCGGCTGTGAATGCGTTCGTAGTTCGAATTTGCAAGACAGAACAATATTGATGATGTTAATCCATGTGCAATTATAAGGGCTGTAGCGCCTATAAAACTTCATGGTGTTTGTATGAGGATTGCTACGATGACTAATGCTATGTGGCTGACTGATGAGTAAGCGATTAATGATTTTAGGTCTGTTTGTCGTAAGCAAATTGAGCTAGTTATAATTATACCTCATAGACATAATATAATAAAAGGATATGCTATGATTTTTGTTGTTGGATTTAAGATTATGGTGAGGCGTAATATGCCATAACCGCCTAATTTTAGTAATACGGCTGCAAGGACTATAGATCCGGCAATTGGGGCTTCTACATGTGCTTTGGGTAGTCACAGGTGTAGTCCATATAAAGGTATCTTAACTATAAATGCTATAATGCATGCTAATCATAGTAAATTACTAGACCATAAACCGGATATATCTTGAGATCATATGTTTATTACTAGGTAATTTAGTGATCCTAGAGATTTTTGTACATAAATTAGTGCTACTAATAATGGCAAGGATCCGATGAGAGTATAAAATAGGAAATATAGGCCTGCGTTTAGTCGTTCTGTTTGGTTACCTCATCGGGTAATAATAATAAGGGTTGGGATTAATGTGGATTCAAAAAGAATATAAAATAAGATTAGTTCTGTGGCTGTAAATGTTATAATCAAAAATATTTGTAAGAAAGTTAATATAGATAAGTATAATTTTTTTCGTATTAATGATTCTTTCGTAAGATGGTGTTGACTGGCTATAATTATTAGTGGGAGTAATCATACTGTTAATATTAGAAGGGGTGAGGATAGTGAGTCAGAGAAGAATGTAAGGGAGAAGTTATTGCTGTTACTTTCAGTTTGATTTAATAAGGGTAGAGTTATAAGACTAATTATTAGACTATAGGAAGTTATGTTAATTCAGATTATGGAACTGTTGGAGTATCAGATTACTGGAAATAGTATAATTGTTGGTATGATGATTTTTAGCATTGGAGGAGGTTAAGATTTTGAATATAGTCTAGGCCATAGTTGTTTGATACTGTAACTAATAGGGCTAATCCGATGGCAGCTTCACAGGCTGCGAAAACCAATAGTAAAATGGGCATGGTAAAGGATATTGTGAGTTGTAAATTTAGAATAATTAGGGTACTTAAAGTAAATATTGATAATATTATGCCTTCTAAACATAGAAGGGATGATATTATGTGGGAACGAAATATTAGTATGCCTAGTAGGGCGGCAGCGAAAGCTAAGTTAATGTTAATGGAGATTGATGGCACGTTGGTAATTATGATTTATCATAATCTAATGAGTCGAAATCAGTTATTTTAATTTAAACTAATTACCATTTTACTCTTCTCATTCTAATCCTTTTTGTGATCATTCATAAATGAGACCTAAGGCCAAGATGATAATTAGTATGAGGGCTATTGTTACTGTAATTTTAAGGTTGTTTGACTGGGATGCTCATGGAAGTGGTAGGAGGAGTGCGATTTCTAGATCAAATAGAAGAAATGTAATTGCTACTAGGAAAAATTTTATGGAGAATGGTAAACGAGCAGATCCTATAGGGTCAAAACCACATTCATAGGGGTTATTTTTTTCTGCATATATATTTAACTGGGGTAATCAGAATGCGATTATGACAAGTACTAGTACTAAGATAATATCGATTATAAGAGTTAATGGGAGATTAATTATTCTTTTTCGGGTTTATACCGAATCTAATTGATTGGAAGTCAACTGTACTAATTAATACTAAAAGAATATGATCCTCATCAGTAGATTGATACATAAAGGAACAGTCAGACTACATCTACGAAATGTCAATATCATGCCGCGGCTTCAAAGCCGAAGTGATGACTAGAAGTAAAGTGAAATTTTAATTGACGAAAAAAGCAGATGATAAGGAAGGTGGATCCAATGATAACATGTAATCCGTGGAATCCTGTTGCTATAAAGAATGTTGAGCCATACACTCCATCTGAAATCGTGAATGGTGTTTCGAAATATTCTGAGGCCTGTAAAAGTGTGAAATAAATACCTAAAATGATGGTGATAAGCAAGGATTGTAGTATACTTGTGCGATCACCTTCTATTAAACTGTGATGAGCTCATGTAATAGTCACTCCTGAGGCTAAGAGAACGGCTGTATTTAGCAAAGGAACTTCTAGAGGATTAAGAGGATTAATACCTGTTGGGGGTCAGCAACCACCTAATTCTGGAGTAGGAGCTAAACTTGAGTGATAAAAGGCTCAGAAGAAACCCGCGAAAAAGAAGATTTCAGAGATAATAAAGAGAATTATTCCGTATCGTAACCCTTTTTGGACAGTAGAGGTATGGTGTCCTTGAAATGTGCCTTCTCGTACAATGTCTCGTCATCATTGGTATATCGTTAATAAATTGGTTAATATGCCTAGTGATAGTAGAATAGTTGAGTTGAAATGAAATCACATAGCAAGACCGGATGTTATTAGTAAAGCAGAGAAAGCTCCTGTAAGAGGTCATGGGCTGGGATTAACTATATGGTAGGCGTGAGTTTGGTGGGTCATTAGGTGTTATCATGTAAATAGAGGCTTACTAATAAAGTAAAAACATATGCTTGAATAAGGGCAACAGCAAATTCGAGGATTGTGAGAAGAATTAAGATGATAAATGTAATTGAGGAGACGGTTGGGCTGATTGAAGTTAGTACTATGGTAGCTCCACCAATTAGGTGGATTAGCAGGTGGCCTGCTGTGATATTTGCTGTTAGTCGAACGGCTAGAGCCATAGGTTGAATAAAAAGACTAATAGTTTCAATAATAATTAGTATAGGAATGAGAAGGATGGGTGTACCTTGAGGTAAGAAATGGGCTAGTGATGCTTTTATTTTGTGACGAAAACCTGTAATTACTGCAGCTGCTCATAGGGGGATAGCTATACCTAGATTTATAGACAGTTGAGTGGTAGGGGTAAATGAGTGGGGTAAAAGGCCTAGTAGGTTTGTAGAGCCAATAAATAAAATTAGTGATATTAATATAAGTGATCAGGTTCGCCCTTTGATGTTATGTATTGCCATTATTTGTTTAAGTACTAATTTAATTAATCATTGTTGTAAAGATATTAGTCGATTGCCAATGAGGCGGTAAGGGTTATGGAAAAAAATACTTGGGAATATAATAATAAAAATTACAATGGGAATTCCTACGATTGTTGGGATAATGAATGAGGCGAATAAATTTTCGTTCATTTTGTTTCTCAAGGGTTAATAAATTGGTGTTTTTTGTTAATTTTAGATTTAAGACTTGATGGAAAATTGAATTTTGAAATTTTTAATTGAAAGATAATAAATAGAGTCATAATTATAGATAGAATTGTAATTAGTCATGTTGATGTATCTAGTTGTGGCATATCACTGTGGAAAGATTTAAGGACTTTCAATCTTTAACTTAAAAGGTTAATGCTTGTTAGCTTCGCAGTGATATTACAGTGTAGATAGTAGTCACTCTTCAAAATGCTTTAGTGGAACTAATTCTAGCACAATTGGTATAAAGCTGTGGTTTGCACCACAGATTTCTGAGCATTGACCGTAGTAAATACCTGGACGAGAAGTTATTAAGGTTGCTTGATTTAGGCGTCCTGGGATAGCATCTGTTTTTACACCTAAAGATGGTACAGTTCATGAATGTAATACGTCTTCTGAAGAGATGAGTATACGAATGGATATTTCTGTTGGTAGAACTACTCGGTTATCTACTTCTAGTAATCGTAGTTCTCCTGGATCAAGTTCTAATGGAGGGGTTATATAAGAGTCAAAGCATAGGCTTTCATAGTCTGTATATTCATAGCTTCAATATCATTGATGACCTATAGTCTTAAGAGTAAGGGAGGGAGTTGTAATTTCATCCATTATATATAAAATGCGTAGTGATGGAAGGGCAATAAGAATTAAAATAACTGCTGGTAAAATTGTTCATACTGTTTCCACTTCTTGAGCGTCTATGGTGCTTGTATGAGTAAGTTCCGTGGTAAGCATAAGGGAAATGATATATAGGACTAATGAGCTAATTAAAAATACAATCATAAGGGTATGATCGTGAAAATATATAAGTTCTTCCATGATTGGGGAAGCGGCGTCTTGGAAACCTAATTGGGCTGGATAGGCCATAAAGATATATAGGAGTTTAACCTATAAATTAACTTTGACAAAGTTATGTAATAATTTTACTAATATCTTCTATGGAGAAAGTCATAATGGTTATGTGGTTGGCTTGAAACCAACTATAGGGGGTTCAATTCCTTCCTTTCTTAATGAAGCTTTTACATAGGCAGGTTCTTCAAATGTGTGGTAGGGTGGGGGACAGCCATGAAGTCATTCTAGGTTTGTTGGGGTTAAGTCTACTATATGGACTTCACGTTTTGATGAGAAAGCTTCTCATATTATGAAAATTATTAGTATTACTGCTGTTAAAGAGATGAAAGAGCCAATGGATGAAACTGTATTTCATATAGTGTATGCGTCAGGGTAATCAGAGTAACGTCGAGGTATACCTGCTAAACCTAAAAAATGTTGGGGGAAAAATGTTATGTTTACGCCTACAAATATGATTGCGAAGTGAATTTTGGCTCAGGAATCATCTAGAGCGTAGCCTGAGAATAAAGGAAATCAGTGTACGAAGCCTCCTATAATAGCAAATACTGCTCCTATTGATAATACATAGTGGAAGTGAGCTACTACGTAATATGTGTCGTGAAGTACAATGTCTAATGATGAGTTAGCGAGCACAATTCCTGTTAAGCCTCCTACTGTAAAAAGAAAGATAAACCCCAGTGCTCATAATATAGCGGGTGATCATTTAATACTGCCTCCATGTAAAGTAGCTAATCAGCTAAAAACCTTTACACCGGTAGGAATTGCAATAATTATAGTGGCAGATGTAAAATATGCACGGGTATCGACGTCTATTCCTACGGTAAACATGTGGTGAGCTCATACAATAAACCCTAAAAAACCAATAGATATTATAGCTCAGACTATGCCTATGTATCCAAATGGTTCTTTTTTACCTGAATAGTAAGTGACGATATGAGAAATTATACCAAAGCCCGGAAGAATTAGGATGTATACTTCGGGATGTCCGAAGAACCAAAATAAATGTTGATATAAGATGGGATCACCTCCTCCTGCAGGATCAAAGAAAGTAGTATTAAGGTTTCGATCAGTTAAGAGCATAGTAATTCCTGCTGCCAATACTGGCAAAGACAGAAGTAAGAGCACAGCAGTGATTACTACTGATCATACAAATAAAGGGGTTTGATACTGTGATATGGCTGGAGGTTTTATATTAATCACTGTAGTAATGAAGTTAATAGCCCCTAAAATCGAAGATACACCAGCGAGGTGTAAGGAAAAAATAGTTAGGTCTACTGATGCTCCTGCGTGGGCTAAATTCCCTGCTAAAGGGGGATATACTGTTCACCCAGTACCTGCGCCTGCCTCTACTATTGAAGAGGCGAGGAGAAGTAGAAAAGATGGTGGTAAAAGTCAAAAACTTATGTTATTTATTCGTGGGAATGCTATGTCTGGAGCCCCAATTATTAATGGAATTAATCAATTACCAAATCCTCCAATTATAATTGGTATTACCATGAAGAAAATTATGACAAATGCGTGAGCAGTTACAATTACATTATAAATTTGATCATCACCCAGTAGAGCTCCCGGTTGACCGAGTTCTGCGCGGATGAGAAGGCTAAGGGCTGTTCCTACTATTCCGGCTCAAGCTCCAAATAGAAGGTAAAGGGTTCCGATATCTTTATGGTTTGTCGAATAGAACCAACGGTTAATGAACATAAGTATAAGGTAAAATGGCTGAGTAAGCATTAGACTGTAAATCTAAAGACAGAGGTCGAACCCTCTTTTTGCCAAGCTCTGAGGTGAAATTTCACATTGAATTGCAAATTCAAAGAAGCAGCTTCAATTCTGCCGGGGCTTCTCCCGCCTTTTTTTCCTGAGCGGCGGGAGAAGTAGATTGAAGCCAGTTGATTAGGGTGTTTAGCTGTTAACTAAAGTTTCGTGGGGTTATAGCCCACCAATCTAGTGAGGACTTAGCTTAATTAAAGTAGTTGATTTGCATTCAACTGATGTAGGATAGATTCTTGCAGTCCTTATTTGCAGAAATTAAGTAATAATGTACTTTCTTAGGGCTTTGAAGGCTCTTGGTCTATCTAACCTAAATTTCTAATTTAGGATTGAGAATATTGGTGATAATGGAAGAGATAAGGTGGAAAGGATAATTATTGGTGATAGGAGTAAAGATTGTTTTTTGAGTTTGAATAGTCATTTTATTTTGATATTATTGGGTGTTGGAAATAGGGTTAGGGAAGTAGAATAAATTAGTCGTATATAAAAATATAAGTTTAGTAGTGCTATAATAGCTATTACTGTGGCTATAATGATGTTATTATTTTTTGTAAGTTCTTGAATGATAAGTCATTTGGGAAGAAAACCTGTAAGAGGAGGTAGGCCTCCTAGGGATAATAGGGAAACTAGAATTATTGTGGTAATTGTTGGTGATTTGCTTCATAAGTTGGATAAGGTTAAAGTGGTTGTGTTTATATTTATGTTTAGTATTGTAAATGTAGTGATTGTTAGTATTAGATAGATAGAAAGGTTTAATATTGTTATGGATGGACAGAGTGTAAGAATAGCTATTATTCATCCTATATGTGCGATTGATGAGTATGCTAGGATTTTTCGTAGTTGAGTTTGGTTTAGCCCTCCTCAGCCGCCGGCTAGGACTGATAGTAGGGCAATTAATATAAGGGTGTTGTGGTTAATTGAAGGGAATATTTGAATTATAATGGAGATAGGAGCTAGTTTTTGTCATGTTAGTAATAGTATGCCTGTTATTAATGAAACTCCTTGTGTGACTTCGGGGACTCAGAAGTGGAAAGGGGTTATCCCTAATTTTATTGTAAGGGCAATAATTATTGTGAAGGAAATTAATATATTGTTAGAGTCTATGTTAGTGATAGTTCATTGTCCTGAGTGTATAGCATTAAATACAATGGTAAATATTAGTAGTATAGAGGCTGTTGCTTGTGTGAGGAAATATTTGGTAGCTGCTTCTGTGGACCGTGGTTTTGGGTTTTTTGCTAAAATTGGGATAACTGATAATATATTAATTTCTAATCCAATTCAGATTAGAAGTCAGTGTGAGCTGATTATTGTAAGTATGGTGCCTGTAAAAATTGTTATTATGATAATTATGAGGATTGGAGGTTTGATTAGTACGGGAAGGATTTAAACCAACATTTTCGGGGTATGGGCCCGATAGCTTATTTAGCTGACCTTACTGTTTAGGTAGAGTATGGTGTATATTGGTTGCACGGTGGATTTTGAATCCTTAAGAATAGGTTCAATGCCTATTACTCTAGAAACAAGAGGGTTTAAACCTCTATTATTTACTCTATCAAAGTAACTCTTTTATCAGACATGTTTCTATATTTGTGGGGGAATACTTGATGTTGAAATAGGTAGGGAAATATACCATATGCATAATGATAGTGTTAAGGGGAGAAAGTTTTTTCATAATAAATGTATTAGTTGATCATATCGGAATCGTGGGTAAGATGCTCGCACTCATAGGAATAGTATAGCTAGTAAAAGGGTTTTAGTGGCGAAATTTGCTGTATAAATTTCTGGTATGTGCGGGTTGTACAGTGTGCCTAAAAAAATAATTGTGGTTAAAGCATTTATTATAATAATGTTTGTATATTCAGCTATAAAAAATAGGGCAAAGGGTCCTGCGGCATATTCAACGTTAAACCCTGATACTAACTCTGATTCTCCTTCAGTTAAATCGAATGGGGCTCGGTTTGTTTCTGCTAAGGTGGAAATAAACCATATTATGGTTAGTGGTCATGATGGAATAATTAATCATAGATATTCTTGAGTTGTGATTAGGTTAGAAAGGGTGAATGATCCACTTATTAGAATAATTGACAGGAGAATGATAGCAAGGGTTACTTCGTATGAAATTGTTTGTGCTACTGCTCGTAGGGCCCCAATTAGGGCATATTTTGAATTGGATGCTCATCCAGATCATAGAATTGAGTATACTGCTAGACTTGATGTAGCTAATATAAATAAGAGTCCTATATTTATATTGATTAGAGGTAGTGGAAATGGTATAGGAATTCACATAATTAATGCGATTGATAGCGCCAGGGTTGGTGCGATGGTATAAAGTGAAATGGAAGAGGTTAGTGGTCGTAGTGGTTCTTTAATAAATAATTTTACTGCGTCAGCGAAAGGTTGTAGTAAGCCATGTGGACCTACGATATTGGGTCCTTTTCGGAGTTGTATATAGCCTAAGACTTTTCGTTCAATTAGGGTAAAGAATGCTATGGCTAGAATAACAGGGATAATGAGGAGGAGTAAATTGACTATAAACATTAATGTTAAGAAGAGGAGTTGAACCTCTGATAATAAAGGTTTAAGTTTTATGCAATTACCGGGCTCTGCCATCCTAACCAACCCTTATTTTGGGTAATATATTAATTAGCATATTAGATTGAGTTTGTTACATTTATTATGCTTAGGGCACTAAGTTTGAGTTGGTCCTTTATTCTCTTGTCCTTTCGTACTGGGAGAAAAATTAAATAGATAGAAACCGACCTGGATTGCTCCGGTCTGAACTCAGATCACGTAAGACTTTAACCGTTGAACAAACGGACCGTTAATAGCGGCTACACCATTAGGGTGTCTTGATCCAACATCGAGGTCGTAAACCCTATTGTCGATATGGACTCTATAATAGGATTGCGCTGTTATCCCTAGGGTAACTTGTTCCATTGATCAAATTAGTTTGGGTCAATTAATATATTGTTTATATACTTTGACTGGTTAGGTCTAAGTTAAAATTGTTCGGAGGTTATGTTATGCTCCGAGGTCACCCCAACCGAAATTTTTAATCCATAGATAATTATTATTTTATATCTTTATTAGATTTAATTGTATTTATTTGGATTATATTATTTAAGCTCCATAGGGTCTTCTCGTCTTATTAGTATATTCCCGCCTCTTCACGGGAAGGTCAATTTCACTGATTAAAAGTAAGAGACAGTTGAACCCTCGTGTAGCCATTCATTCAAGTCCTTAATTAAAGAACAAGTGATTATGCTACCTTTGCACGGTCAGGATACCGCGGCCGTTGAACATGTGTCACTGGGCAGGCGGTGCCTCCAATATTTAATAGACTGGAGGTGATGTTTTTGGTAAACAGGCGGGGTTAAGTTTTGCCAAGTTCCTTTTACTTTTTTAGATCTTTCCTTAATGCACGCCTGTGTTGGGTTAACAGTTATTTAAGATAAAGGGCTTGTAGAATGTGTATCTTTATCTGGTTGTTAATTACCAGTGGACATCCGGTCTGGTATAAGCTTATGCTAGGAGAATTAATATTCTTGTTACTCATATTAACAGTATTGCTTCTATAAAATAATAGATTAATCCAGTTGGTTAGTAGGAGATTTATTTATATTTATTGGATTGAGTAATTACTATGTGTTGAGCTTGAACGCTTTCTTAATTGGTGGCTGCTTTTGGGCCAACTATGGTATTGATATTGTTTACTCTATACTAAAGGTTGTAGCCTGGTCTAAAGAGCTGTCCCTCTTTAGAATAACATTTAAATTAACATGAGGTTTAATAGGTCACTTTAGGTTAATTTAAAGTTGAACTAAAATTCTTTTCTGGATAACCAGCTATCACCAGGCTCGATAGGCCTTTCACCTCTACTTATAAATCTTCTCACTATTTTGCCACATAGATGAGTGAGCTCTTAATAGCTGTTTATGAGTAGCTCGTCTGGTTTCGGGTCCCTTGACTGAAGTTCTTCTTGTCAGATTGTTCTAGTTAAATCATTATACAAAAGGTACAAGAGTTTAGCTTTGCTTTTTTATACTTTAAGTTTAGTTCTTTCATTTTTCCCTTGCGGTACTGCTCTCTATAGCGCTGAATATAATTTCTATCTCCTATACTATTATTTGTTATGGTAAATGTTTTGATTAAATGAAATAAATTTGTTGTGAGGTGGGGTGGAGTCAGGCTAAGGTTAGTTTCAAAGTGGTCACGTTGTTGTGAAATCTTCTGGGTGTAGACCAGGTGCTTTATATTAAGCTACACTTTGAATATTCCAAGTGCACTTTCCAGTACGCTTACCTTGTTACGACTTGTCTCCTCTTATAAGTTAAGGTCTATTATTAGGAAATGGGTAGGTTGAATTTGAGGAGGGTGACGGGCGGTGTGTGCGCGCTTCATGGCCTTATTCAGTTAAGCACTCTATTCTTAACTTACTGCTAAATCCTCCTTTGGTCTTTCGTTTCATAAAGATTACTGTAATTATTGTTCTGTTGTAAGAAAATGTAGCCCATTTCTTTCCGCCTCATAGACTACACCTTGACCTAACGTTTTTATGTCATATGTTTATGCTTACTTTATGGCCTTGGTAGGGTTTGCTGAGGATGGCGGTATATAGGTTGTATTAGCAAGAGGGGGTGAGGTTTAACGGGGTTTATCGATTATAGAACAGGCTCCTCTAGATGGGTATAAAGCACCGCCAAGTCCTTTGAGTTTTAAGCTATTGCTTGTAGTTCTCTGGCGAGTAATATTGTTTATTATTGAGTTACTTAAGTTTAGGGCCAAGCATAGTGGGGTATCTAATCCCAGTTTGGGTCTTGGCTGTCGTGGCTTCAGAAGTATTAAAGTCACCTTCGTGGGGTATCTTATTTTTAGCTGGAGCGTTTTACAGCTTAGATAAAATTTAACTTTATTTGTAGTTTGTCTTAAACACACTTTACGCCGCAAATTATTAATTTGGGTTAATCGTATGACCGCGGTGGCTGGCACGAAATTTACCAACCCTTATTTTATCAGTATAACTTAGTCAAACTTTCGTTTATTGCTTAAGTTTTGTCACTGCTGTAACCCGTGGGGGAGTGGTTTAGCAAGGTGTCATGAGCTGCTATATTAGCGTGCTTGATACCTGCTCCTGTTGATAATGAATATAGTTAAGAATATCTAAAGGGCATTCTCACTGGTATGCGGTTACTTGCATGTGTAGGCTTGCTGATAACTAATAATAAGGCTAGGACCAAACCTATGTGTTTATGGAGTAAAAACTCATCTAGGCATTTTCAGTGCCTTGCTTTATATAATTTAAGCTACATTAAC